TGGCACAGATATAAGCTACAATCCCATCATAAAGATTCAATGAAAAATAAGGGGAAAAAATATCATTTTTGTTTTTTAACAGTTTGGGGAATGGAAACCGAACTACCTTTTGGTTCTCCCCGAAAACGACCTTCCTTTTTTGAACCCATTTATAAAGAATTTGAAAAAAAACTTATCAAAGTTCAAAAGAGATGTTTTCTAGCTCAAAAAATTCTAAAAGAAAGAACAAAAGGGTTTGTAAAACTATCAAAAGAAAAAACAAGATGGGTTATAAAAACAATTCGATTTATAAAAAGAATAATGAAAGAGCTTGCAAAAAAAAGTCCAATTCCGTTATTTGGATTAAGAGAAGTATATGAATCGAATAGAAATAAAAAAAAAATTATGATAAGTAATCAGATGATTCGTGAATCGTCCATTCGAATTCGACCTTGGGGTTGGACAAATTATTCACTGACAGAAAAAACTATGAGGGATCTGGCTGATAGGACAAGTACAATCAGAAATCAAATTGAAAAAATAAAAAAAGACAAGAAAAAAATACTAATAACTCCGGATATAAACATTAGTCCTAATGAAACAAGTCGTGATAATAAAAGATTAGAATCACTGAAAAAAATTTGGCAGATATTAAAAAGAAGAAGTTCCCGACTAATACGTAAATGTCACTATTTTATTAAATTGTTTATTGAAAGGATATACATAGATATCTTTTTACCTATCGTTAATATTTCGAAAATCCGTGTACAAATTTTACTTAAATCAAAAAAACGAATTACTGATAAATACAGTTACAATGATGAAACAAATAAAAATACAATTTATTTTATTTCGACTATAAAAAAGCCGATTTCAAATATTATTAATAAAAATTCACAGATTTTTTGTGATCTCTCTTCCTTGTCACAGGCATATGTTTTTTACAAATTATCACAAACCCAAGTTATCAACAAGTATCACTTAAAATCCCTATTTCAATATCACGAAACAATTCCTTTTATTAAGGATAGCATAAAATATTTTTGTGGAACACAAGGAACATTTCATTCCGAATCAAGGCATAAGAAACTTCGATATTTTGGAATTAATACATGGGCATGGAAAAGCTGGTTAATGGGTAATGATCACTATAAATATGATTTATCTCAGACTAGATGGTCTAGATTAGTGCCCCAAAAATGGCGAAATAGAATCAAGCAAAGTTTTATGGTTCAAAACAAAAACTCAAGAAATTTTCATTTATATGAAAAAGAACAATTAATTCATTATGAAAAACAAAACAATTATGCAGTGAATTCATTACCGAGTCAAAAAGATCAATTTAAAAACTACAAATATGATCTTTTATCAAATAAATATATTAATTATGATTATGAAGATAAGAAGGATTCATACATTTATGGGCCGGCGTTACAAGTAAAAAAGACTCGGGGGGTTACCTATAATTACAAGACATATAATCCTGAATTTTTTAATTGGCCGGGAGATGGAGATATAGATCTTAGTAATTATCTACGAAAAGATTATATTATTGATAGGGATAAAAATACGGATAGAAAATTTTTTGATTGGAGAACTTTTCATTTTTGTCTTAGAAAAAAGATCGATATTGAGGAATGGAAAAATAGAAATATCGGGGGCAACGCCAACAAAAATAAAAATGATTATATAAAATATGAAATAATTGATAAAAATAAAATGGATAAGAAAAATATTTTGAATATCGCGATTCATAAACAAAAAAACCCCGCCAATCAAACAAAAAAATCCTTTGATTGGATGGGAATGAATGAAGAAATACAAAATAGGCCAATATCTAATCTGGAACTTTGGTTTTTCCCGGAATTTTTCTTACTTAATGATGCATATAAGATTCAACCGCGGATCATACCAATAAATTTACTTCTTTTAAAAATTAATAGAAATGAAAACATTATTGAAAATAAAAATATCAATGAAAAACAAAAAAAAGATATGCGTATATCATCATATAATAAAAAAAAATTGCTCGAATTAGAGAATCGAAATAAAGAAGAAAAACAACAACCAACCGGGGGGGGTCTTGGATCCGATGAACAAAAAAACAAAAATCTTGGATCTGATGCATCAAAAAAACAAAAAGATGTTAAAGAAGATTATGGGGGATCATACATTCAAAAACACAGAAAGAAAAGAAAATCTAAGAACAACATAACAGCGGAGCTAGACTTCTTCCTGAAAAGATATTTTCTTTTTCAATTGAGATCGGATCATTCTTTTAACCAAAAAATAATAAAAAATGTCAAGGTATATTGTCTACTGCTTAGATTGAGAAACCCAAAGGAAATTGCAATATCATCTATTCAAAGAGACGAAATGAGTCTGGATGTAATGCTGATTCCAAAGACTATAACTCTTACAAAATTGATAAAAAAGGGGCTGTTGATTATTGAACCAGCTCGGCTATCCATAAAATGGGATGGACAATTTATCATGTACCAAACCGTAGCTATTTCATGTGTGTATAAGAGTAAGCATCAACCAAATCGAAGATTTCAAGAAAAAATAAATGTTGAGAAGAATAGTTTTAATGAATCTATTGCACGACACGAAAAGTTGTTTGGGAATAAAGACGAAAATCATTATGATTTTATTGTTCCTGAAAAAATTTTATCTCCTATACGTCGTAGAGAATTGAGAATTCAAATTTGTTTCGATTCGATAAATGTAAATGTTGGGGATAGAAACCCAGTATTTGGCAATGAGAACAATGCAAGGCACTGCGGTCAATTTTTTTATGCGGATAAGCGTTTTTATGTAGATACAAATAAATTAATTAAGTTAAAATCTTTTCTTTGGCCCAATTATCGATTAGAAGATTTAGCTTGTATGAATCGCTATTGGTTTGATACCAATAATGGTAGTCGTTTCAGTATGTTAAGGATACATATGTATCCACGATTGATAATGAGTTGATAGTACTATTTCTACGGATCAAGCGGGCATATTATAATATATGAAGAAAAAAATCTGCATGCGCCTTGTGTTCTAGTACATTATACTGATTCAATGACCTTATCTTAGCAATTCTATCTAGGAATGAGTCGTCATAATCTTTTTATCTTGGGTACAAACTATTCTTCTTTGTAGGTGTTGTAGAAATGTACCAACCCCTTGAACCCATACCAATTGAAAATTGGATTGATTAAAAGAAGTATACGAATAAATACAGATTATTGTGTATAAGAAATTAAAATGACTGGCATTTATTATTATTACTGATCAGTAAAATACATATCTATAAAAACTAAAGAAAAAGGGAAGAAGGATTTTTTTATGGTCAAAAATTTATTCATTTCGGTTATTCCGCAAGAAGAAAATGGGGGGTCTGCCGAATTTCAAGTAGTCAGTTTCACCAATAAGATACGTAGACTTACTTCCCATTTGGAATTGCACAGAAAAGACTATTTATCTCAGAGAGGTCTGCGGAAAATTCTGGGAAAACGTCAACGGCTACTGGCCTATTTATCAAAGAAAAATAGAGTACGTTATAAAGAATTAATTAGTCAATTGAATATTCGGGAGCCAAAAACTCGTTAAGTTAATTTGAAAATTTGTTTTGAATTCTTTGATTTATTAGATTTCTATTCTACTTTAAATTCAAATTATATTTTTGAATTTTGATGAACTACATTTAGTTTTCAGCAATTCATGGAATAATGAATCGGGTAAAAATAAATGACTGTACCAACTACAAGAAAGGACCTCATGATAGTCAATATGGGTCCTCAACACCCATCAATGCATGGTGTTCTTCGACTCATTGTTACTCTAGATGGGGAAGATGTTATTGACTGCGAACCCATATTGGGTTATTTACACAGAGGGATGGAAAAAATTGCAGAAAATCGAACAATTATACAATATCTTCCTTATGTAACACGCTGGGATTATTTAGCTACTATGTTTACAGAAGCAATAACAGTAAATGGACCAGAACAGTTGGGAAATATTCAAGTACCAAAAAGGGCGAGCTATATTAGAGTAATTATGCTAGAGCTGAGTCGTATAGCTTCTCATTTGTTATGGCTTGGCCCTTTTATGGCAGATATCGGTGCGCAGACTCCTTTCTTCTATATTTTCCGAGAGAGAGAATTAATATATGACCTATTCGAATCTGCCACAGGTATGCGAATGATGCATAATTATTTCCGTATCGGAGGGGTAGCTGCCGATATACCTTATGGCTGGATAGAGAAATGTTTGGATTTCTGTGATTATTTTTTGACAGGGGTTACTGAATATCAAAAGCTTATTACGCGCAATCCCATTTTTTTGGAACGAGTTGAGGGGGTGGGCGTTATTGGCGGAGAAGAAGCAATAAATTGGGGTTTATCGGGACCAATGCTACGAGCTTCCGGAATTCAATGGGATCTTCGTAAAGTCGATCATTATGAGTCTTACGACGAATTTGATTGGGAAGTACAATGGCAAAAAGAAGGAGATTCATTAGCTCGTTATTTAGTGCGAATCTGTGAAATGACGGAATCCATAAAAATAATTCAACAAGCTTTGGAAGGAATTCCAGGGGGGCCTTATGAGAATTTAGAGGTACGACGCTTTGATAGAACAAAGGATTCCGAGTGGAATGATTTTGATTATCGATTCATTAGTAAAAAACCTTCGCCCACTTTTGAATTGTCTAAACAAGAACTTTATGTGCGAGTAGAAGCCCCAAAAGGGGAATTAGGAATTTTTCTGATAGGAGATCGGAGTGTTTTTCCCTGGAGATGGAAAATTCGTCCACCCGGTTTTATCAATTTGCAAATTCTTCCTCAGCTAGTTAAAAGAATGAAATTGGCTGATATTATGACAATACTAGGTAGTATAGATATTATTATGGGAGAGGTTGATCGTTGAAATGATAATTCATACGACAAAAGTAGAAGCTATCAATTCTTTTTCCAGATCGGAATCCTTAAAAGAGGTTTATGAATTCATATGGTTACTTGTTCCTATTTTTACTACTGTATTCGGAATCATAATAGGAGTACTGGTAATTGTGTGGTTAGAAAGACAAATATCTGCAGGGGTACAACAACGTATTGGGCCTGAATACGCGGGTCCTTTGGGAATTCTTCAAGCTCTAGCAGATGGTACCAAATTACTTTTTAAAGAGGATCTTCTCCCATCTAGAGGGGATATTCGTTTATTCAGTATCGGACCATCTATAGCGGTCATATCTATTTTACTAAGTTATTTAGTAATTCCTTTTGGATATCGCCTTGTTTTAGCCGATCTCAGTATAGGAGTTTTTTTATGGATTGCCATTTCCAGTATTGCTCCTATTGGACTTCTTATGTCAGGATATGGATCAAATAACAAATATTCCTTTTTAGGTGGTCTACGAGCTGCTGCTCAATCGATTAGTTATGAAATACCATTAACTCCATGTGTATTATCAATATCTCTACGTGCGATTCGTTAGGACATGTACTTTTTTTTGCCTATTTTTTATTCATCATTCGGGGCGATAAACTAAACCAGATAGTTATATGAGTGAAATAAAACGGCTTAGAAATTGCCAGTCAAAAGATTAAGTCTCATTCCCTAGGTACAAGGGTTAAGCTAAGCGAACGTAAATATAATACAGTAGAAACGTTTTACCCCCAAATTGGTTGACTAATCATCATAGTTTGAAGCGGGTCTATTCACTGTATGGAGTTTTTACTGCTGTATGTTACCATACCGGGGGTCAAAAAAAATGAGTGGATGGTTAGGAATACCAAGGTACACAAAGGATTTATTAATAATATAATAGAGATAATGTAAGTAAGTTAACCAAAGGGTTATTTCTGCATAACATAAAAGGAATCCTAATGGGGCTTTACGTTGGTAGAAATGATCAAGAAGTACTTCCCCGCGATCCCGATCCAGAGTATGCTCCTACCCACTGATTAAACAAATTACTATCAGGAACGAAGGAACCCTTATATTTTATTTATTTTGATTTTTTCTTTTGTTTATCCATATTAGAAAAAATTGTATCGTGATTCATGAACTAATAGAATAGAATGTCTAATTCTTCTTTGTAATCGAAAGAAATGAGTAGAAATATCTGTTGATACAACGCGATATAACGAGTTCATTGAAGTGTTATGTTAAGTTATTACTGAACAAAAAAATGAAATTATAAAGGATGAGATCAATTCAGAAGCATTTTTTTGTTATTATGGCAGACGGAATTGCGTTGGTCTAATTTTTGACTCTCCGATGTATCTTTACTCTATCTACCCTATAAGACAAGTATATATATCGAGATAATATTGAACCCGCCTTTAGATTTATTTGCGGCCATCGAGGAGCCGTATGAAGCTTAAGTCTCATGTACGGTTTTGCAATAGCGATGGGAATAGTGATGTTCTCACCGACTATGATTATCTAACAGTTCAAGTACAGTTGATATAGTTGAGGCGCAGTCAAAGTATGGTTTTTGGGGTTGGAACCTTTGGCGCCAACCTATAGGTTTTACTGTTTTTTTAATTTCTTCCCTAGCAGAATGCGAAAGATTACCTTTTGATTTACCAGAAGCAGAGGAAGAATTAGTAGCAGGTTATCAAACCGAATATTCCGGTATAAAATTTGGTTTATTTTACGTTGCTTCCTATCTCAATCTACTAGTTTCTTCATTATTTGTAACAGTTCTTTACTTGGGCGGCTGGAATTTTTCTATTCCGTACATATTAATTCCTGATCTTTTAGGAATAAATAAAATGGGTGGAGTCTTTGGAACAACAATTAGTATCTTTATTACATTAGCTAAAGCCTATTTGTTCCTGTTCATTCCTATCACAACAAGATGGACTTTACCTAGGATGAGAATGGACCAACTATTAAATCTTGGGTGGAAATTTCTTTTACCTATTTCTTTAGGTAATCTATTATTGACAACTTCTTCCCAACTCTTCTCATTGTAAAGGTACAGGATATTCTAGATTCATTACTTTTCTCAAACAAGAGAAAGAAACATCAAATTATTCATGGATATGCAAGATATGTTCCCCATGGTAACTGGGTTCATAAATTATGGCCAACAAACAGTAAGGGCTGCACGGTATATCGGTCAAAGTTTTATGATTACCTTATCCCATGCGAATCGTTTACCTGTAACTATTCAATATCCGTATGAAAAATTGATCACATCAGAACGTTTCCGCGGTCGAATCCACTTTGAATTTGATAAATGCATTGCTTGTGAAGTATGTGTTCGAGTATGTCCTATAGATCTACCTGTTGTTGATTGGAAATTGGAAACCAATATTCGAAAGAAACGCTTGCTTAATTACAGTATTGATTTCGGAATCTGTATATTTTGCGGTAACTGCGTTGAGTATTGTCCAACGAATTGTTTATCAATGACTGAAGAATACGAATTTTCTACTTATGATCGTCACGAGTTGAATTATAATCAAATTGCTTTGGGTCGGTTACCAATGCCAGTAATTGGAGATTACACAATTCAAACAATTATGAATTCGACTCAACTCACAAAAGCCACGGGTAAACCACTTGATTCAAGAACAATTACCAATTGAGTAAGTTTTGATCGAAAGTAGCGAAGCTTCTTTCATTTGCTTGGTCAATAACTCAAAATTCTAACTATCGAGTGGTGAGAATAATAGTTTTTCTTTTTTATTGAAAATTCATATATATCCGTGATGATTTTGAAATTTCTCGATTTATATATTATTATTTAATAATCGAATGAAACTTTCGGATAGAGAAATGGTATTCAACCATTCAATTAATAAGTGTATCTACATCAAACCCCACCCCATTATATATATTGAATTCAATACGGGAACGTATCAAAAAATAAATAGGGTAACTTCTTTTTTTTATGGTTTGGTCAATCGTATCATGAAAAATTTCGACTTAGTTTATCTTTTTATTTTACATAGAATGGATTTACCTGGACCAATACACGATTTTCTTTTGTTTTTTTTGGGATTGGGTCTTATATTGGGAGGTCTAGGAGTGGTATTACTTACCAATCCCATTTTTTCTGCCTTTTCATTGGGATTGGTTCTTGTTTGTACATCCTTATTCCATATTCCATCGAACTCTCATTTTGTAGCTGCTGCACAGCTTCTTATTTATGTGGGAGCAATAAATGTATTAATTGTATTTGCTGTGATGTTCATCAATGGTTCAGAATATTACAAAGATTTCCATCTTTGGACCATTGGAGATGGGGTGACTTCATTGGTTTGTACAAGTATTTTTGTTTCACTAATTACCACTATCCTAGATACGTCATGGTACGGGATTATTTGGACTACAAGATCAAACCAGATTATAGAGCAGGACTTGATAAATAATGGTCAACAAATTGGGATTCATTTATCAACAGATTTTTTTCTTCCATTTGAACTTATTTCGATAATTCTTTTAGTTTCCTTGATAGGTGCAATTGCTATGGCCCGTCAGTACTAAATACTTCTAATTAATAAGGACTTGCTCTTTTCTTTAAATTCTATTTATTGTTCATGTATAAATATAAAAAAAGGGGAGAAATGCTCTTAGTTGTATCTATTATTTATTAACAATACCTTACTTTTCTATTATTATATTTTAGTCAATTGAATTAGTTGAATTTTTGTTCATATTGAAATGAATCGAGATTGATGAGGGGTTGATCAATGATGCTCGAATATGTACTTGTTTTGAGTGCCTATTTATTATCCATCGGTATCTATGGATTGATTACAAGTCGAAATATGGTTCGAGCGCTTATGTGTCTTGAGCTTATACTGAATGCAGTTAATATAAATTTTGTAACATTTTCTGATTTTTTTGATAGTCGCCAATTAAAAGGAGATGTTTTCTCAATTTTTGTTATAGCAATTGCAGCTGCTGAAGCAGCCGTTGGATTAGCTATTGTTTCATCAATTCATCGTAACAGAAAATCAACCCGTATCAATCAATCTAATTTGTTGAATAAATAATATAATCATATATATATAAATATATTTACCAATTAAAATGGGTATGTGCGACATAAGCATATGATATGGTGCTCTTTGCTAAAACGTAATAAATCAAAGTATCTTGGCCCTCTTTCATAAGCAGATCCAGAAGTTGGTTGGTTCTGGTAAATATATAAATCATTGATTCGTCTAGTGTCTACAATATATAATTAATTTACTACTTTACTAGATCGAAAATTTATGATGTTAAAAAAATTTATAGCTCCAATGTCACATTCAGTAAAGATTTATGATACATGTATAGGATGTACTCAATGTGTACGAGCCTGCCCCACGGATGTATTAGAAATGATACCTTGGGACGGATGTAAAGCTAAGCAAATTGCTTCTGCTCCAAGAACAGAAGACTGCGTAGGTTGTAAAAGGTGCGAATCCGCCTGTCCAACGGATTTCCTAAGTGTCCGGGTTTATTTATGGCATGAAACAACTCGTAGCATGGGTCTAGCTTATTAATACGTTCCAGAAAATTCCACTTGAATCCATTTTTTTATCTTTACCGACAAAAACCCGTACTCGATAAATTATATTATTTTCTTTCGAGCACGGGTTTTTCTGGTCAAAAGTGTATCTTGTCTTTACCACGAATGATTTTCCTTGGTTAACAATAATTGCTGTTTTGCCAATATTCGCGGGTATTTTCATTTTCTTTTTTCCTCATAGAGGAAATAAGGTTATTAGATGGTATACTATTTGTATATGTATATTAGAACTACTTCTAACGTCTTATGCATTTTGTTATCATTTCCAATTCGACGATCCATTAATCCAATTAGAACTGGATTATAAATGGATTCATTTTTTTGATTTTCACTGGAGGTTGGGAATCGATGGACTTTCCATAGGACCCATTTTACTCACGGGATTCATCACTACTTTAGCTACTTTAGCGGCTTGGCCAGTTACTCGAGATTCGAGATTGTTCCATTTCCTCATGTTAGCAATGTACAGCGGTCAAATAGGATTATTTTCTTCTCGAGATCTTTTACTTTTTTTTATTATGTGGGAGTTAGAATTAATTCCTGTATACCTACTTTTATCCATGTGGGGGGGGAAGAAACGTTTGTACTCAGCTACAAAGTTTATTTTGTACACCGCAGGGGGTTCCGTTTTTCTCTTAATGGGAGTTCTGGGTATGGGTTTATATGGTTCCAATGAACCAACATTAAATTTTGAAACATCAGCCAATCAATCGTATCCGGTGGCGTTGGAAATAATATTCTATTTTGGGTTTCTTATTGCTTATGCTGTCAAATTACCGATTATACCTCTACATACATGGTTACCAGATACCCATGGAGAAGCACATTACAGTACATGTATGCTTTTAGCCGGAATCTTATTAAAAATGGGAGCATATGGATTGGTTCGGATCAATATGGAATTATTACCCCGTGCTCATTCTATATTTTCTCCTTGGTTGATGATAGTAGGCGCAATTCAAATAATTTATGCAGCTTCAACATCTCCGGGTCAGCGCAATTTAAAAAAGAGAATTGCCTATTCTTCCGTATCTCATATGGGTTTCATAATTATAGGAATTGGTTCCATAACTGATACAGGACTAAATGGCGCCATTTTACAAATGATATCTCATGGATTTATTGGTGCTGCGCTTTTTTTCTTGGCAGGAACGAGTTACGATAGAATATGTCTTGTTTATCTTGACGAAATGGGTGGAATAGCTGTTCCAATGCCAAAAATATTTACAATGTTCAGTAGCTTCTCGATGGCTTCTCTTGCATTGCCTGGAATGAGTGGTTTTGTTGCAGAGTTGGTAGTCTTTTTTGGACTAATTACGAGCCAAAAAAATCTTTTAATCCCCAAAATCCTAATAACTTTTGTAACAGCAATTGGAATGATATTAACTCCTATTTATTCATTATCTATGTTACGTCAAATGTTCTATGGATACAGGCAATTTAATTCTCCAAATTCTTATTTTTTTGATTTTGGGCCGCGAGAACTCTTTGTTTCAATCTGTATCTTTTTACCCGTAATAGGTATTGGTATTTATCCAGATTTCGTTCTCTCACTATCAATTGACAAGGTCGAGGCTATTATATCTAATTACTTTTATAGATCGTTTTCATAAATAAGTAAAATAAAAAAGATATAAAAAAAGAATCATTTTTTTTATAGGTCGTTGTATAATGAAAACTAAATAAGTATTTTTGTAGTTTTTAAGAACCCTTTGAATCACTACTTTATTCAAAGGGTTCTTAAAAACTACAAAAATACTTATTTGACTTTCTATATGCTATTCCTATCTATTGCGTATTGGGTTTGTAAGACCTTTTCTTCAATTATATGTTAATGCAAATGAACCATAACTATGCAGCCCTATTCCTAATAGATTTACTCCAAAATAGCATATCCAAATTATAAAAAATCCCATAGAAGCCACAACTGCAGAATTTGAGCCTTGCAAATTTTCATTTGTTCTAGTGTGTAAATAAATTGCGAATATTGTCCAAGTAATAAATGCCCAAGTTTCTTTTGGGTCCCAATTCCAATATGATCCCCATGCCTCATTAGCCCATACTGCTCCAGAAAGAATACCTACGGTTAAAAAAAGAAATCCGAGACTAATGACACGAGAACTCCAACAATCCAATTGTTGAATTAATTGATACCTATGATAATTTCTAAATAAAAGAAAATCCTTGTTTTTAAATTTGAAAGCATTGCTTATTTCATTGGCGTATTTAAGTTTGCCAAAGAAAAATGTCCCAATTTGTAAATGATTACTTTTACATTTCGAAAAAGTATCGATATTTTTTCGAAATGTAATGACTAGAAGAGCTACTGCTAATAATGATCCACACAGAAGAGCTGCATAGCTCAATATCATCATACTTACGTGCATCATTAACCACTGCGATTGTAGAGCAGGTACTAATATTGTGGATTGATGCATTTCAGTTAAAAGGCCTGAAGTAGCAAATCCTTGGGTAAAAACAGCACTCGGTGCAGTTATTTCATTGAAATTATTTTTATGGTTCCTAAAATAGGGAATAATATGAATAATGTAGAAACTCCACGAAAGGAACATTAATGATTCATACAAATCACTTAAGGGTAAATGTCCTGAATAAATCCAACGAATAACTAATAATCCTGTTATACATAAAAAAGCGGCTACCATTCCTTTTTCCGACGAATCATATAGCCCTATGATTTCGTGAACTAATAAGTTCATCAAAAAAAGAGTAATTACAATGGAAACAATCGACAAAGAAATGTGAGTTAATATATGTTCTAAAGTAAACAATATCATAAAAGTCCTTAAAATAAGGATGTCCCCCAACAATGGAATGAAAATCTGGAATTTCATTCTATACATTATAGGAGTTTTTAGAGTATTTAGTTTACTAGTATTTTTTTTAGATGCCGCCACTCGGACTCGAACCGAGATGCTCTAGCACTGCTTCCTAAGAGCAGCGTGTCTACCGATTTCACCATAGCGGCTTGCTCGACGAAATCATAATAGTACATCCATCTTCAATCGTCGAGATTGAAGGAGAAGGGCTCAATTCAATGCAATATCTTGAGAAAACAATAAAAAATATCTTTACAATCCCCTTCCTATTTGAACGTTCAATAATAATTACCTTAATTGTAGTGTGATATGGTGTTTATTTTAACAATGCAATGGACCTTCACGCGGCTTACTTAAGTTTTTATGGAATTGAAGAGTTAAACTAGATAATTTTGTTCTCAACCCATGCCCATGATTTCCTTTTTCTTGTACACCATTTGTTTTATTTCTTTTTTTCATCGAATCCGAATAAAAAAAACTTTTATAACCCCCCTCCCGGTGGAAAGTTATTTTGCTAAATAAAAAGTGTTTATTAATACTTTTTTTGGACATACATAGAAGTACATTTTTTCATAAACACTTTTTAAAAATGCAGAGGTTATTCATTAGTTATAGTTAAATGTGGAATGGACGATATCTATTGTTCAAAATATTCTATATAGAATTTAATTACTATTACATAAAATATCCGAAGAAAGAATGATTTATACCGGCTAGTACTTACTAACTTAGTATAGAATAGATATTATCCCACATATGCATTCGGATATATATCCATGGTATCCCCGGATATATAAATTGAATTTCAAAAAAGAAATAAAAAAGTTTCAGAACTCTTACCTAATTTAAGAAAACTCGACTGTAAAATTCTAAAAATAGAATGAGACTAGTATCTGTTAATTTTAGTAGTTAATTTATTAATACGGTATGTGATAAAAAAAAAAAGAGAGAGAGACCTTTTTTATATTTATCGGGTTATTGGTGAATCATAGAATCCTATCAGAATAATATAATAATATAATTAAGTAATAAAAGAATTTTTCAACATTGACTTAATTGACCAACCATAACTTCTTCATTTGAGTATTAAAATTTTTTTAAGAAGTAAATAAATCAAATCTATTAGAATCCATTCATATCTTGCATATCTTTATTTATTTGATTCTTTTCTCCTTTTAAAATATATAAGAGCTGGTGAATCGGAAACAATTAAACAATAAAAAAGTTTAATTTTATTATGGAACATACATATCAATATGCGTGGATCATACCTTTAGTTCCCCTTCCAGTTCCTATAGCAATAGGGATGGGTCTTCTCCTTGTTCCGGTGGCAACAAAAAGTATTCGTCGTATATGGGCTTTTCCTAGTGTTTTATTATTAAGTATAGTTATGATTTTTTCAGCGGATCTGTCTATTCAGCAAATAAATGGGAGTCCTATATACCAATATGTATGGTCTTGGACAATCAATAATGATTTTTCCTTAGATTTTGGATATTTGATAGATCCACTTACTTCTATTATGTTAATATTAATTACTACTGTTGGAATAATGGTTCTTATTTATAGTGACAATTATATGTCTCATGACCGAGGCTATTTGAGATTTTTTGCTTATATGGGGTTTTTTAATGCTTCCATGCTTGGATTGGTTACTAGTTCAAATTTGATACAAATTTATATTTTTTGGGAATTAGTTGGAATGTGTTCCTATCTATTAATAGGATTTTGGTTCACACGACTCCTTGCGGCAAGTGCTTGTCAAAAAGCCTTTGTAACTAATCGTGTAGGGGATTTTGGTTTATTTTTAGGAATCTTAGGTCTTTATTGGGCAACGGGGAGTTTTGAATTTCGAGATTTGTTCGAAATAGTTAATAATTTGATGGATAATAACGAGTCCAATTCTTTATTTCTTACTTTGTGTGCTTCCCTATTATTTGTGGGTGCGATTGCTAAATCTGCACAATTCCCTCTTCATGTATGGTTACCCGATGCTATGGAAGGTCCTACTCCTATTTCGGCTCTTATACATGCTGCTACTATGGTAGCTGCGGGAATTTTTCTTGTAGCTCGACTTCTTCCTCTTTTTACAGCTATACCTTACATAATGAATATAATTTCTTTGGTAGGTATAATAACAATACTATTAGGAGCGACTTTGGCTCTTGCTCAAAGAGATATTAAAAGAAGTTTAGCCTATTCTACAATGTCTCAATTGGGTTATATTATGTTAGCTTTAGGTATGGGATCTTATCGAGCTGCTTTATTTCATTTGATCACGCATGCTTATTCGAAAGCATTATTATTTTTAGGGTCTGGATCCATTATTCATTCAATGGAAACCCTTGTTGGATATTCTCCAGATAAAAGCCAGAACATGGCTCTTATGGGCGGTTTAACAAAATATGTGCCAATTACAAAAACTTCATTTTTATTAGGTACACTTTCTCTTTGTGGTATTCCACCCCTTGCTTGTTTTTGGTCCAAAGACGAAATTCTTAATGATAGCTGGGCGTATTCCCCGATTTTCGCAATAATAGCGTGTTTCACAGCAGGGTTAACCGCATTTTATATGTTTCGGATGTATTTACTTACTTTTGAAGGGCATTTAAACTTGAATTTTCAAAATTACAGCGGCAAAAAAAATAATGT